TATTTTTCCATCCCCCCCTTTTTTTTTTTCAAAATAGGAATCCAAATTATCTTTCTTTAGATGAATCTATAATTTTTCTTTTAAAACAATCTTTATATGACAAGTGGTTTTTTTTATAAGATAACTACGCCCTCGAGCCCGGGGTCTTAACTTTTTCATAATAGCACCTCCATTGACTTCAGCTTTACTAATAAATAAATCAGCTTCATTCAAACCCATATTATTACTAGCATTTGCTGCTGCAGAATAAACCAATTTTAAAATTGGATACGATGCCCGATAAGGCATTAGTTCCAGTATCATAAGTGTTTCCTCATAAGAACGTCCGCGAATCTGATCAATTACTCTTCGTGCTTTGAAAACAGACATACGTATATGTTGAGCTAACACTTTTGCGTCTTTATCCGAATTTTTTTTCTTTATCATAAAAGAAAGTTCTCCTCCGCCAATGAAAGATAGGTGCCTAGGTGAAGTATAGTATAAGATAAGTAAGAATAAGATAAGAATAAGATAAGAATAAGATAAGAATAAGATAAGAATAAGATAAGAATAAGATAAGAATAAGATAAGAATAAGATAAGAATAAGATAAGTAAGAAAAGTAGAAGTCTTAGTATGCTAGAAAAAGAACTATACTCTTACTATAAAAGAACTATACTCTTACTATAAGAGAAAGAAAGATAGCATCTAAGATAAGACTTTTCACATGAATGCTTAGTAGAACGACTAACGACGAGATTTATTATCGTTTCTCACATGTCTTACGAAAGTGAGAGTAGGTGCGAATTCTCCCAATTTGTGACCGACCATACGATCTGTTATATAAATAGGTAAATGTTCCTTTCCATTATGAATAGCGATTGTATGGCCAATCATTGTGGGTATAATGGTAGATGCCCGAGACCAAGTCACTATTATTTCTTTCTCCTCCCTCATGTTGAGTTTTTCAATTTTTCCCGATAAATGATTAGCTACAAAAGGATTTTTTTTGAGTGAACGTGTCACGGCTGATTACTCCTTTTTTTACATTTTTGAAATTGGCAATATCTCGATCTGAATCTGAAGTATGAGGGTAAGAATCAATACAATAATGATGACTAGATAAGGGAAGGGGCGGATGTAGCCAAGTGGATCAAGGCAGTGGATTGTGAATCCACCATGCGCGGGTTCAATTCCCGTCGTTCGCCCATCACATTATTTTCAATGTTCCTATTTACGGCGACGAAGAATCAAACTATCACTATATTTTTTCCTTTTCCTACTTCTTCTTCCAAGCGCAGGATAGCCCCAAGGGGTTGTGGGTTTTTTTCTACCAATCGGGGCTCTCCCTTCACCGCCCCCATGGGGATGGTCTACAGGGTTCATAACTACTCCTCTTACTACAGGACGCTTACCTAGCCAACACTTAGATCCGGCTCTACCCAAACTTTTCTGGTTCACCCCCACATTACCCACTTGTCCGACTGTTGCTAAGCAGTTTTTGGATATCAAACGGACCTCCCCAGACGGTAATCTTAATGTGGCCGATTTACCCTCTTTTGCAATCAGTTTCGCTACAGCGCCTGCTGCTCTAGCTAATTGTCCACCCTTTCCAAGTGTGATTTCTATGTTATGTATGGCCGTGCCTAAGGGCATATCGGTTGAAGTAGATTCTTCTTTTTTATCAATCAAAACCCCTTCCCAAACTGTACAAGCTTCTTCCAAAGCATACGGCTTTCTAGATGTATATGATGATATCTAGACAGATGGATCTTATATGAATCGTATGATGAAGTACCACATGAGTGGCTATATAGGAATCCAAATCTGCCGAATCACTCATGTTATGATCTTCTACATCCTAGGTCTCCCCGTTCCGTCATCTGGCTTATGTTCTTCATGTAGCATTCAGACCGGATGACTCTATGAAATTACGTCGATACTTCCACATATTACGGGTAACGTAGGAGACATCTCTATTTTCCCCCGGGGGGTCTTTCTAATTACCACTGCTTAGCTTTCAATTCGCCTCTGACCATCAAATGAAATGTGAATAATCTGTGCGCGCTTCAAACAATTTTGTCTTCTCCATATTACCATATCTCTAGAGTCAATAATTTTCTATGAGGAACTACTGAACTCAATCACCTGCTGCCGTTCCTCAACAGTTTTCTGTTGAGGTCTATCCCGTAGAGGTACTCCAATTGGATCAGTGATCGATTTCTAGGTTTCGTCGTAAACCTAATTGGTTACTTCCAATTACGTCAATCAATAGTTCAAACCGCACTCAAAGGTAGGGCATTTCCC